TATATACCCCGATTTCGTTCTTTCATTAGCAGTTGACAAGGTCGAAGTTATTCTATCTAATTTTTTTTATAAATAATTGGATGACTGAAATAAAAAAAAACCTATGTTTGTTTTTAAAAACATTCTTGGACAATGAAAAAAAGAAGACTTTTTTCTTCTCTTAACTTAAGAATTAAGTAAAAACAATGAAATTGAACTACATATGGTAGAAAACCGTGTGAATCAAATATTGTATTGATGATTCACACGGTCCGCATGCTGGTTCATACAATGCGTCGCCCGCTCTTGTATTTGTAATAACTTGTCTTGAATTCAATTAAATGTTGATGGAAAAGAACCATAACTATGTAACCCTATTCCTAATAGATTGACCCCAAAATAGCATATCCAAATTATAAGAAAGCCTATAGACGCTACAATTGCAGAATTTGCACCCCGCAAATTTCTATTTGTTCGAGTATGTAAATAAATTGCAAATACGATCCAAGTAATAAATGCCCAAGTTTCTTTTGGGTCCCAATTCCAATATGACCCCCACGCTTCATTAGCCCATACCGCTCCCGAAAGGATTCCTATGGTTAAAAAAGTAAATCCTAAACTAATAACCCGATAACTCCAATAATCCAATTGTTGAATCAATTGGGACCTGTAATAATTTTTAGCAGAAAAAAACGAAGTATTTTCTAAAACATTTTCACCCAAGAAAAATGACTCGTTTAAAAAACCATTGCTCTATAAAAAAGCTTTCTGTTTTTTCGAAATGTAATCACTAGAAGTGCTACTGATAATAACGATCCACACAAAAGGGCTGCATAGCCCAATATCATCATACTTACGTGCATTATTAACCACTCAGATTGAAGAGCAGGTACTAATATTCCAGATTGGTGTATTTCAGTTAAAATACCTGAAGTAGCAAAGCCTTGGGTCAAAATAGCACTTGGTCCAGTTATTTTACTTAAAATTAAAACATTTTTTTTGAAATACGGAATTATATGAATAAGGGAGAAACTCCATGAAAGGAAAATTAATGATTCATATAAATCGCTTAGTGGGAAATGTCCTGAAGAAATCCACCGAATAACTAATAATCCTGTTATACAGAAAAAAGTAACTATTATGCCCTTTTCTGACGAATCGTATAGTTTTACAATTTCATCGACTAAAAGGGTTATCAAATGAATTGTAATTACAATTGAAACGATCGAAAAGGAAATGTGAGTTAATATATGCTCTAAGGTTGAAAATATCATAAAAAATCTTAAAAAATAAGAGTCCCTTAATTACATAATTATAAAACGGAAATCGGGAATTAAATTCATTATAAGATCTATTTATCCTTTTTAGAAGATGGTATGCCGCCACTCGGACTCGAACCGAGATGCATTAGCACTGCTTCCTAAGAGCAGCGTGTCTACCAATTTCACCATAGCGGCCTGTCCTGAACTCATAATAGCCTATGAATAAGCAATCGTCGAGATTGAGTAAGCTATTTTAGTTTAGTAATGATTCAAATGGATCAATAACAATAAAAAGTTGTTCAAATAGGAATTTGAGGTTGAAGGTTCATTATTTTCGATTTGAGTTTAGAATCTTAGTTTTTTTATTTAACCTGGGACTTTCCTATATTTTATGCTTTCCTCGAATTCAACTCTTGTAACTAAACCGTTCTATACTCAATTAAGGAATAGAGTTAAAAAAGTTTTTGTTTTCATTGTTTAAGCAGCAATTTATTATTATTATTTTTTTTTTCATAAATCTAAAATAAAACAAAAAAGGGATTTTGACGACAAAATAGAAAGAAAAGAACCCATTTTGTATCGCTCAAAATTCACAATTAGTCATACAAAATTTCATTAATCAATTTTCTCTATTGGGTTAAGGGCAAGATATATGGGGTATATATAATAATTCAGAGAAAAAAAGTTAGAAAGTTCGAGAAAACAAAAAGGTTTCAAAATATAATCAATTAATTTAAATGAGTTCTTAACTTTCACTAAAGATTTTTATATACGTTCTTCTATAGATATGCAAATATAATATAGATATGCAAATATAATTTTTTTTTTATTTTATTCTGCAAATAGGTCGATGGGGAAAATAAAACTCCCCACCTTGGAATAGAAATGATCTTTATTCTTTTGTCAACAAAAAAGTTATTATTCAGTGAATTATTCAGTGAATAGTAAATAGAGGATTTCCTAATTCTATTATTTTATATATCATATCAATCAGAAAAGCGAATAGAGTTCCATTACATATGGATTGGTGAGCTAATCAATATCAAATAGGAAAGGGAAATCGTTAAATTATTCAATTAGATAATAATTGAATTATTTTTTAAAGTTGATTCAAATTATTTTAACGTTTTATTACTTATTTATTTTGGTTTGGCGTACAAAAAAACTTTTTGAATTCCCGGTAGAAAGAGATTTCGCTAACGAAAAAGCCTTTAATGCTACCCAATAACCCTTCCTTTTCCAAATATTTTTACGAATAC